CTATGAACAAAGTAAATAAACCTAATACAAGCATAGGAAATAACATAGTATTGTCTGACTCATGGGGATCCAAAAAACTTTTCTTAGTCCCGAAATCGGGAATAGTATAGAAAGACACTGTCATACTGCTTGCATTACTATTAAGTGTATTTTTTTTTTTTAGAAAAAGAATATTTTTATCATTTTTCTTTGTTAATAAAGGTAATAAGGAAAAATTGGTTTTAATTTTCTCTTGCCCCTCTCTACCCCATAAGGATGTTGAATAAACCGAGCTTTTTTTTTTGACACTATAAGTTTGAAAATAAAAATTTAAATGGCCCTCAAACGTAAGTAAATATATACGAAACATATAAAACGCAGTTAATCCCGCGGTAGAACAAGCAATTATTGCAAAAAACGGTGAATACAACCAAGTATCATTAAGAATTTCATCTTTGGACCAAAAACAGCCAAGAGGCGGAATACCACAAAGAGAAAGTGTCCCCACTAAAAATAATGTTCTTGTAATCGGTACCTGTTTTTTTAAACCTCCCATAAGACCCAAATTCTGGCTTTTATCTGGAGAATAACCAACAATAGTTTCCATTGAATGAATAATGGATCCGGAGCCTAAAAACAATAATGCTTTGGAATAAGCATGAGTGATCAAATGAAACAAAGCCGCTTGATAAGAACCCATACCGAGAGCCAACATCATATAGCCCAATTGAGACATTGTGGAATAAGCTAAACCCCTCTTAATATCTTTTTGAGCAAAACCTAAAGTGGCCCCTAAAAGTAATGTTATTATACCTATCAACGCTATTAGATTCATTATGTAAGGTAAAACTATTAAAAGCGGTAGAAGGCGGGCGACAAGAAAAATACCAGCTGCTACCATAGTAGCAGCATGTATAAGAGCTGAAATAGGGGTAGGCCCCTCCATGGCATCGGGTAACCATACATGAAGGGGAAATTGAGCAGATTTCGCAATCGCACCCGCAAATAATAGAAAGGCGCACAAAGTAGAAAAGAAAAGATTAACTTCATTCTTATAAACCACTTTTTTGAATATTTCAAATAAATCTCGAAATTCTAAACTGCCCGTTATCCAATAAAAGCCTAAAATTGCTAATAATAAAAAAAAATCTCCAACGCGATTAGTCACAAATGCTTTTTGACAAGCATTCGCTGCAATAGGCCGGGTGAACCAAAACCCTATTAATAGATAAGAACACAGTCCAACGAATTCCCAAAAAAAATAAATTTGTATCATATTACAACTAGTAACTAATCCTAACATTGACGTATTGAAAAGATTCATATAAGCAAAAAACCTCAAATATCCCTGATCATGAGACATATAATAATCACTATAAATAAGAACTAGAATTCCGACAGTAGTTATTAATATTAACATAATAGAAGCAAGTGGGTCAATTAAAGAACCAAATTCTAACGAAAAGTCATTATTGATAGTCCAAGACCATATAGATAGATAGATAGTAGGTTTATTCACTTGTTGAATAGCCAGATAAGTTGAAAAAATCATAACTATACTTAAGAATAAAATACTTGTAAAAACCCACATACGGCGAAGAGCTTTTGTTGCCGTGGGGAAAAGTAAAAGTCCAGCTCCTATTAATATAGGAACTGGAAGGGGAATAAAAGGTATAATCCATGAATATTGATATGTATATTGCATAAAAAAATTTTTTATATCTTAATCTAATTGTTTATGATTTACCGGCTCTTATTTTTTTTTAATGAAAGGGTTCGGTTAATAAAAAAAAAAATAGAGAATTTAATAGTCGTAATTATTTGTACGTATTATTACACTAATTTATATATCTATTATCTATAGCACAAGGATAAAAAATTACACCAAAAAAATAAAGAAGTGTTTGACCTGAATTAGAAAAAACTCTAATTTTTATCAAAAACGTTCTTTTTTGTTGGCTTATTGAGAATCATTAACCAATAGATTTTTGGAAGGTAATTTTTTGTGTAAGAAAGTAAGAAAAGACATCTTTTTTTTGAGTAAAGGCTGGGATCTTCAAACCATAATATCCAATTCTAACACTTGGCGCTCCCTCCCTAAAATTAAAAGGAGGAATTAACAACATAGCTTTTATAAACTTTATAGATTAAGTACAGGTCTTTTATACATTTTCAAATTTAATGTACTCTTTGTGGGGCCCCGGCCTATTAAATTTGAAATCAATAAGGTATGGGGGTTTAAACTTTTGATGAGTTTATCACCCATATAAATAGAAGTAGGACAACAAATATAAATTTTAGAGAGATATAAAGAAGGGTGCGCAGTCTTTTTTTTACTATATTGGGATATACAGGCTAGAAAATAAATAGATAACCAGATAAGAAAAAGTAAAAAACAATTGGTTTTTTTGAACAATAGATAATAGATGTCTTTGACATTCAACTATACCAATAAAAAAGGGATTTTTAATGGCAGTTCCGAAAAAACGGACTTCGATCTCAAAAAAACGTATTCGTAAAAATTTTTGGAAAAATAAAGGATATTGGGCAGCATTCAAAGCTTTTTCATTAGGTAAATCTCTTTCTACAAGGAATTTCAAAAGTTTTTTTTATGCAACAAAAAAATAATAAAAGATTCTAAAAACCTGAGTTGCTTTGATTCGAAAAGGAGTAAGTCTATTTTGTTTTTAATTAATTATAAGTTATTTATAAATTTTATTAGTTTCATAGAACTAATAAGAAAAATCCATATTTTATAATGTTTTGACCCGATCAATAACAATGATTAATTAGGTTTGGTTTTCTAATTAAAAAATTCTTGTTTCTTTGAATTTGAAATAAGGACTAAACAGAAGATTTAACCTTTTTTTGAATATGTTTTATCGTTTTTATGATGGGGAAAATAAGAATCCCCATCGATATTAAAAAAAGGAAAGACTTTTCCTTTTTTTAAGTGATTATAGGACGAATACGCTAATTTTAGATGCTATGTTTGCACTCAAAGATCAATCAATAAACATATATTGCATTGAATTGACTACATCGCTCTCGACAATTGAATAAAAAGGGGGTTATTATGATTTCGAACAAGCCGCTATGGTGAAATCGGTAGACACGCTGCTCTTAGGAAGCAGTGCTAAAGCATCTCGGTTCGAGTCCGAGTGGCGGCATGTAATCTTCTAAATAAGTCCTATACTAAGTTCAACTACCGAATTCAATTCAATTATCCTATAATTGAAATTGAATTGAAATCCCCTCTTTATTTTTATTTTAAATTTGTTATGATATTTTCAACTTTAGAGCATATATTTACACATATTTCCTTTTCAGTCGTTTCAATTGTAATTACAATTCATTTGCTAACCTTATTAGTAGATGAAATCTTAAGACTATCTGATTCGTCAGAAAAGGGGATGATAACTACTTTTTCCTGTCTAACGGGATTATTAGTGACTCGTTGGATTTATTTGGAACATTTACCATTAAGTAATTTATATGAATCATTAATTTTTCTTTCATGGAGTTTCTCCAGTATTCATATGGTTCCATATTTCAAAAAATCAAAAACTTTTTTTAATTTAAACGCAATAACCGCGCCAAGTGCCATTTTTACCCAAGGTTTTGCTACTTCAGGCCTTTTAACTGAAATGAGCCAATCCGAAATATTAGTACCCGCTCTTCAATCCTATTGGTTAATAATGCACGTAAGTATGATGGTATTGGGCTATGCAGCTCTTTTATGCGGATCCTTATTATCAATAGCTCTTCTAGTTATTACATTTAAAAATTTAATAGTAAGTTTTAGTAAAAGCGAAAATTTTGTAAACTATCCAATTTCGCCGGGCAAAATTCAATACATAATAGATAAAAAGAGCCGGTTAAACCGTTTACTAAAAACTTATTTTATTTTTTCTAGGAATTATTACAGGTTTTACTTGATTGAACAATTTGATTTTTGGAGTTATCGTATTATTAGTCTAGGGTTTCTTTTTTTAACGATAGGTATTCTTTCGGGAGCTGTATGGGCTAATGAAGCATGGGGGGCGTATTGGAATTGGGATCCAAAGGAGACTTGGGCTTTTATTACTTGGACCATATTTGCAATTTATTTACATATTCGAATAACTAAAAGTTTTAAAACTGAAAATTCTGCAATTGTCGCCGCAATGGGCTTTCTTATAATTTGGATATGCTATTTTGGGGTTAATTTATTAGGAATAGGATTACATAATTATGGTTCATTTACATCTAATTAAATTGAGGAAAGTACTTAAAAAATACAAAATAAACATACGAAAGTTTAAGTGTATACAAAAAAATCTCATGTAATCAAGCGAGAACCCTTACTTTTTTTTTATTTCTTTTACTTAATTCAAAAGATTCTAGCTTGATTACATACATAGTTATAAAAAAAACTCCTATTTATTTTACTCAAACTTCAGAGAAGATAAAATAATTATTTTTCATTCTGCAACAAAGAATTTTTAAAATCATAATATTTTTCTTATTTTTTAATTTACTAATGAAAATTATGGATAAAAAAAATTAGATAGAAGAACTTCTACTTTATCAACTGATAGTGAGAAAACGAAATCCGGATAAATACCAATGGATATTACAGGTAAAAGAATAGAGATGGAAAGAAACAATTCTCGGGGCCCTGAATCAACAAAATAAGAGTTTGGGGCATTAAAAAGCTTGTATCCATAAAAAATCTGACGTAACATAGATAATGAATAAATAGGAGTTAATATTATTCCAATTGCCATTACAAAAGTAATAAGGATTTTGGACATTAAAAGATATTTTTGGCTAGTAAGGATTCCAAAAAATACTATCAATTCCGCAACAAAACCGCTCATTCCCGGTAATGCAAGGGAGGCCATTGATAAGATACTGAAAGTCATAAATATTTTTGGAATTTTGATTGCCATTCCGCCCATTTCATCAAGATAAACGAGACGTATTCGATCATAACTCGTTCCTGCCAAGAAAAAAAGCGCGGCGCCAATAAATCCATGCGAAATTATTTGTAAAATGGCCCCGTTGAGTCCGGTATCGCTTATCGAAGCAAGTCCTATAATTATGAAACCCATGTGAGATACAGAGGAATAAGCTATTCTTTTTTTTAAATTCCATTGACCGGGAGATGTTGAAGCTGCATAGATTATTTGAATTGTGCCGACTAGCATCAACCAAGGAGAAAATAGAGAATGGGCGCGGGGCAATAATTCCATATTTATCCGAACTAATCCATATGCGCCCATTTTTAATAAGATTCCAGCTAGCAGCATACAAGTACTGTAATGTGCCTCTCCATGAGTGTCTGGTAACCAAGTATGTAAGGGTATAATCGGCAATTTAACAGCAAAAGCAATAAAAAATCCAATATAGAAGAGGATTTCTAGTTCTACAGGATACGAGTGATTCGCTGATGTTTCAAAATTTAATGTTGGTTCATTCGAACCAGCTAAACAAATACCTAGAATTGCCATTAATAAAAAGGCGGAACTTCCCGCAGTGTACAAAATAAATTTTGTTGCTGAATATAAACGTTTCTTTCCGCCCCACACGGATATAAGTAGATAAACTGGGATTAATTCTAATTCCCACATGATAAAAAAAAGTAAAATGTCTTGCGAAGAAAATGGTCCAATTTGACCGCTATACATTGCTAACAGAAGAAAATGAAATAATCGGGACTCACGAGTAACCGGCCAAGCCGCTAAAGTAGCTAAAGTAGTTATAAATCCCGTTAGCAAAACGGGTCCTATAGAAATTCCATCTATTCCCAATCTCCAGGAAAAATCAAAAAAAGGGATCCATTTATAATCCTCTCTCAGTTGGATTAACGGCTCGTTCAAGTGGAAATGATACCCGAATGTATAAGTTGTTAGAAGGAGTTCTATTATACATATAGAAATAGTATACCACCTAATTAACTTATTTCCTCTATGAGGAAAAAATAAAATTAAGGAACCCGCAAATATTGGAAAAACTACAATTATCGTTAACCAAGGAAAATCATTCGTAGTAAAAATAAGATACACTTGGACCCAAAAATCGCGTGCTCAAAAAAATATATTTTTTTGAGCACGCGATTTTTTCGGTAAAGGTAAAAAATAAAATGTAGTCGTATTGAAATCGGGAACGTATCAATAAGCTAGACCCATACTTCGAGTTGTTTCATGCCACAAATAAACGCGAACACTCAAGAAATCCGTTGGACAGGCGGATTCACATCTTTTACAACCTACACAATCCTCTGTTCTTGGAGCAGAAGCAATTTGCTTAGCTTTACACCCGTCCCAAGGTATCATTTCTAATACATCTGTGGGGCAAGCTCGGACACATTGAGTACATCCTATACACGTATCATAAATTTTTACGGAATGTGACATTAGATCTATAATTTTTTTAATAAGAAATTTTCGATCTAGTAAACTTGTAAATAAATCATATATTTAGATACTAGATGAATCAATGATTTAAATTTATCAGAATTTTTCTAATCAATCTACTTGTGGTTATGGATAAACTCTTGGAAAAGGACCAGGATACTTTGATTTCTTATATTTTCGCAAACATGCAGAATGTAGAATACACGCTAATTCAAATTTTTGAATGGTTAATACTATTTATTTAACAAATTTGATTGATTCATACGAATTGATTTTCTATTACGATAAATTGACGATACAATAGCGGGTCCAATAGCGGCTTCAGCGGCTGCAACGACTATAACAAAAATGGAGAAAATATTGCCTTTTAATTGGCGGCTATCAAAAAAATCAGAAAATGTTACTAAATTTATATTAACCGCATTAAGTATGAGTTCAAGACACATAAGAGCTCTAACCATATTTCGGCTTGTGATCAATCCATAGATGCCGATAGAAAATAAGTAGGCACTCAAAACAAGTACATGTTCCAGCATCATTGAACAACTCCTTATTAATTTAAATTCATTTGAATATAACATGAATAACAAGACAACCCCAAAAATTTACGATAATATAAAAAAAGTATGTAACAAAAAAATATATTAGAAATAAGTAAATTAAATAGAAATAAGTAAATTAAAATTTGCCTTGGATTGTTGTTAATAAAATTATCATCATTGGCGTGCTACACAAATTGCACCTATCAAACTGGCTAAAAGAATTATTGAAATGAATTCAAAGGGAAGAAAAAACTCTGTTGATAAATGAATTCCAATTTGTTGACTATTACTTATTAAATCATGTTCTATAATCTGGTTTGATCTTGTAGTCCAAATAATCCCGTACCATGAGGTATCTGTAATAGTAGTCATTAGTAAACCAAACATACTTGTACAAACCAGCAAAGTACCCCCATTCCCTACCGTATAAAGATTAAAATCTTTGAAATATTCTGAACCGTTTAGAAACATTACAGCAAAAATGATTAAAACATTTATAGCTCCGACATAAATAAGGAGTTGTGCAGCAGCTACAAAAAATGAATTTGATAGAATATATAATAGGGATATAGAAACCAGAACAAATCCCAACGAAAAGGCAGAATAAATTGGGTTGATAAGTAATACTACTCCTATACCGCCTAAGATAAGACCTAATCCCAGAAAGACTAAAAGAAAATCATGTATGGGTCCATGCAAATCCATTATATGTAGTATACGAGATAAAAAAAGAATTTCATGACCTTATTGAGACCAGACCGGAAAAAATGGTTGATTTTTTCATTCATAATAAAATTATATTTGCATTAAATCCTAATCCTAGGGGGTATGAATTAAAGTGGGTACAGTTTTTGTTCAAATTTCCCGTTTTTTATGAATTGAACAGCTCGAATACGAAATAAGCCATAAAATGTCAGAAATATTAATTTTTAATCCAAATTAAGACGCGATTCTTATCAACTCTTACCGACGAATAACCAGTTAGTATTTGTAGTTATTGAGACCAAACAAAGCGTAAAAAAAAGAATTTCTTTAAATTCTTTAAACTAAAACTCAACCTTAGTAATTCCTAAATTTTCCTTAATCTAGGATTTCCCTATTTTTTATTTGAGTGGAATTCAAAATAGTTCGAATTGTATAATCGAAAATTACTACTATTGGTAAACGACCCAACGCTATTTGATTATAATTCAATTCGTGACGATCGTAAGTAGAAAGTTCATATTCTGCAGTCATTGCTAAACAGTTTGTTGGACAATACTCAACACAGTTACCACAAAATATACAGATTCCAAAATCAATACTGTAATTACGTAATCGTTTCTTACGAATATTAGTTTCCAATTTCCAATCAACGACGGGTAGATCTATAGGACATACACGAACACATACTTCACAAGCAATACATTTATCAAATTCAAAATGGATTCGACCGCGGAACCGATCCGCGGTGATTACTTTTTCATAAGGATATTGAATAGTTATGGGTAAACGATTTACGTGGGATAAGGTAATCATGAAACTTTGACCAATATACCTTGCAGCTCGTACTGTTTGTTGCCCATAATTTATGAACCCAGTTACCATAGGGAACATATTGTAAATATATAGATTATTCTTTTTTTATTTCTCTTGTTCGATCCAATTTGTGAATATAAGATATCATAGCCTTTTAGAGTGAAAAGAGTTTAGAGTGAAAATAGTTGAAAAGAAGTTGTTAATAATAGATTACCCAGAGAAATAGGTAAAAGAAATTTCCATCCAAGATTCAACAGCTGGTCCATTCTTATCCTAGGTAAAGTCCACCTTGTTGTGATAGGAATGAATAAGAACAAATAAGTTTTAGCTAATGTAATAAAGATCTCAATTGTTAATTCAAAAACACCGTATAGTTTATTTATTTGAAAAAACTCAGAAAGAAATATGTGCGGAATAGAGATAGTCCAGCCTCCTAAATAAAGAACTGTTACAAATAATGAAGAAACTAATAGGTTTAAATAAGAAGCAACATAAAATAAACCAAATTTGATACCGGAATATTCGGTTTGATAACCTGCTACTAATTCTTCTTCTGCTTCTGGTAAATCAAAAGGTAATCTTTCACATTCTGCTAGGGAAGAAATTAAAAAAATAATAAAACCAATAGGTTGACGCCACAAATTCCATCCCCAAAAACCATATTTTGATTGGGCCTCAACTATATCAACTGTACTTAAACTATTAGATAATCATAGTCGATGATACCATCACAGTTTACATCGCTATTCCAGAACCGTACATGAGATTTTCACTGCATACGGCTCCTGGAGGACCTTAAATAAATTTAAAGATCGAGTTAGTTTTCTTTTGTTTTGATATCTTTTTAAGATGCGGAAAGTAAAACAATTTTGTACGATCTCGAATTAGACCACTTGAATTCTGTTTGTTATGCTTTAAAAATTTGGGATATTTTTAAATTAATTTACCTTAAAATGCTTCTGAATTCATCTCGTCCTTTGATAATTTTAAAAATCTTTTTAAATTTCATTTGTTGAGTAATAACTTAATTCTTCTATCAAATACTCGTTATAAAGATATCCAAAACCCCCCCCCCCTTTTTACAAACGAAAAAATTATACATTAATTAATAAATTCTGATATGAATTCTATCTATAGAACTATGAATCTAGAACGAATAAAAGTATAAAAAAAGAATAAAAAGCAAGTTTTTGTACTGTAATTGTATTTATTCTTTCTCTTTTTTTTGCCGTTTCTATGTCTTCTTTCTGTTTCTGCGAAAAGTTAATTTACAAAATCAAAATAAAGGATTATTTCGTTTTCAATAGTCATTGATTTAATCGACGAAGAGAAGCATACTCTGGATCGGAATTATAGGGAGTGCCGCTTAATCATTTCTACTAACTTAAAGCCCCAAATAATATTCATTGTACATTATGCGGAAATATTCTTATTTTTTTACATAATCCCCATTACAAATCCTTTGTGTATCTTGGTGTTTCTACTCATCCACTCGTTTTTGTTCAATAATGCTTTACGTTAAAGTAATTAATGTATAATAATCCATAGAAACGATAGTGAAAACTCACTATAGTGTATCTTTTTAGCCCGCTTCAAGTCAGGATGACGAGTTAGTTATCCAATCTTGGGGCAAAGTCTTTCGTTTGCTTATGTTTATTTCTATGCGTCTCTCTAACAGTTATTTTATACATCAGAAATGAGACTTAATTTTTTGACAGCTAGTTTAAGCTGTTTTCTTTCACTCATATAACTCTTGGGTTTAGTTCATTCATCGGAATATTGAATAAAAAATGAAGATATTTAGTCAACTTGTTTCGTCTTTCTACTATACGAAAGTAAGAACTAGACAATTTTTTTGACTTAACGAATCGCACGTAGAGATATTGATAACACACATAAAGTTAAAGGTATTTCATAACTAATCGATTGAGCAACAGCTCGTAGACCACCTAAAAAAGAATATTTATTATTTGACCCATATCCTGACATAAGAAGTCCAATAGGAGCAATACTTGAAATGGCAATCCATAAAAAAACACCGATATTGAGATCCGATAAAACAAAGCGAGAACTAAAAGGAACTACCAAATAGCTTACTAAACTGGATATAACCACTATGGAAGGGCCGATACTGAATAAACGAGTATCCCCTCTAGACGGAAAAAGGCTTTCTTTGAAAAGAAGTTTTGCCCCATCAGCTAAAGCTTGCAAAACTCCTAAAGGCCCGGCGTATTCTGGTCCAATACGTTGTTGCAGCCCTGCGGATATTTCTCTTTCTAACCATACAATTACTAGTATACCCATTGTTATTCCCAATACAGGAGTAAAAACAGGAAAAAGTATCCAGAGAATTCCATAAGCCTGTTTTAAAAATTCCAATCTAGAAAAAGAATTGATATCTTGTACTTCTATTCTATCAATTATCATGTTAACGATCAACTTCTCCCATAATAATATCTATGCTACCTAGTATTGTCATAATATCAGCCAATTTCATTCTTTTAACTAACTGAGGAAGAATTTGCAAATTAATAAAACCTGGTGGTCGAATTTTACACCTCCAAGGAAACCCACTCTGATCCCCTATCAAAAAAATTCCCAATTCTCCCTTTGGAGCTTCAACTCTCACATAGAGTTCTTGTTTCGGCAATTCAAATGTAGGCGAAGGTTTTTTACTAATAAATCGATAGTCAAAGTCATTCCATTCCGGATTCCTTTCTATATCAAAGTATCGGATTTCTAAATTCTCATATGGACCCCCCGGAATTCCTTCTAGAGCCTGTTGAATAATTTTTATGGATTCTGTCATTTCCCCAATGCGGACTAGATATCTAGATAAAGAATCTCCTTCTTTTTGCCACTGTACTTCCCAATCAAATTCGTCGTAACACTCATAATGATCAACTTTACGGAGATCCCATTGTATTCCAGAAGCTCGCAGCATTGGTCCTGATAAACCCCAATTTATTACCTCCTCCCGTCCAATAATGCCTACCCCTTCCACTCGTTCTAAAAAAATGGGATTTCGTGTAATCAGTTTTTGATATTCTGTAACTCCTGTTAAAAAATACTCGCAAAAATCTAAACATTTATCTATCCAACCATAAGGTAAATCGGCCGCAACTCCTCCAATACGAAAAAAATTATGCATCATTCTCATACCAGTGGCAGCTTCAAATAAATCATATACTAATTCTCTTTCTCTAAAAATATAGAAAAAAGGAGTCTGCGCTCCAATATCTGCCATAAAAGGACCAAGCCATAACAAATGCGAAGCGATACGACTCAACTCCAACATAATTGTTCGGATATAGCTGGCTCTTTTAGGTACTTGGATATTTCCGAACAACTCTGGTCCGTTTATGGTTATAGCTTCTGTGAACATAGTAGCTAAATAATCCCAACGCGTAACATAAGGCAAATATTGTATAATTGTTCGGTTTTCCGCAATTTTTTCCATTCCTCGATGTAAATATCCTAATATTGGTTCACAATCAATAACATCTTCACCATCAAGAGTAACGATGAGTCGAAGAACACCGTGCATTGATGGGTGGTGGGGTCCCATATTTACTATCATGGGGTTTTTTCTTGTAGCAGGTATATTCATAGGGTTTTACGGGATTCTTTTTTTCATGAATTATTGAAAGTTATAATAAGTTTATTAAAATTCAAGATCTACTAAATCAAATAATTTAAAAAGATCCTTCAAACTCAAATTAACGCGTTTTTGATTCGCGAATATTTAACTGATTAATTAATTGTTTATAACGTATTCTATTTTTCTTTGACAAATAAGACAGCATCCTTTGGCGTTTTCCCAAAATTTTACGGAGGCCCCTCTGAGATAAAAAATCCTTTCTGTGCAATTCCAAATGTGAGGAAAGTTTTCGTATCCTATTAGTGAGCCCTAGTATTTGAAATGCAGCAGAACCCGTGTTCTCGTCTTTTTTTTCGTGCGAAATAACTGAGATAAATGACTTTTTTACCATAAAATTAAATCGTACCCCCACAGTCCTTTAATTACAAAAATATATATATATTTTTTTTTCAATAAAAAAAGTGCTTTTTTTATTTGGTATACACACTAAAATAATCTTAATTTTGTTAAAAATGACTGATTGGAAAATGGTATTCTAATAGGTAGACAAAAAGAAAGTTGTCTACACTCACAAAAGAGAAATTTTATACTAAAAAAAAAATAAAGCATATTTTTTCATCATTTTATGTCATTTAATTTGTATCATTAATTAGAATGAAATGTAAAACAAAGTTATGTGCGCATATCTTTGTATTCATATAAAAATAAAGCACGGGAAATAAAAGCAATCTATATTTTTTCAGTACGCACATCAATTCATTTTTCAAATTGTGGATACATATGTATCCTTAGGAGACCGAAACGGCTGCTATTATTAGTATCAAACCAATAACGGTTCATACAAGCAAAATCTTCTAATCGATAATTAGGCCAAATAAAAAATTTGAATTTAATCTGTGTATTTGTCTCTCTTTTTCTTTTATTCAAAGCTAGGCTCTTTACTCGATTTTCAGTCCAAAACAGCGCATTTATAGGCGGAACTTTTTGATTTATCGAATCAAAACAAATTAGAATTCTGAATTCTCTACGACGTCTAGGGGATAAAATACTTTCAGGAACAAGTAACTCAAAATAAGTATTGTCTCGCTTTTCTACCATCTTTTGGGGTTTTCGAATTAAGTCATCATAATTTTTCTTATCAACATGGACTTTTTTTCGGGACCTTTGATTAATAGCGTGGTTGCTATTATAAACCACCGAAATACCGATAGTTTGTTGCATAATAAAGTGTCCCGCCCTTTTTAGACACAGACGAAGGGGTTCAATAAGTAATATTCTTTTTTTAAGTAATTTTGAAAGAATTAAATTTTTATGAATCTTTAAAATATCCAGACTAATTTCCCCCTTTTGAATAGAGGCTATAGCAATTTCTCTTGGGTTTAGTAGTCTAAGCAGGAGACAATATACGTTAATATTATTTATTATTTTTTGATTTAAAAAATTATTCCATCTCAATTGAAAAAGCAAATATCTTTTTAGTACGAAATCCAATTTAGCGCCCATATTATTCTTATATTCTCTTTTTTTTTTCTCTTTTTTTAGCTTTGATATCATATAATTTTTTTCAATATATTTTTCATAGTTTACTAGAGTTGATTCAAAATTTGGCTGGACTATGCATTCTTTTTCCCTTTGATTTTTTTTTTTTAATGAAAAAATGGATAAAAAAATATCCATTTTTTTCTTTACAGTAGTATTTTTACTAACATTTGCATTAAAATTTAAAAGGAGCAACTTGATTGGGATTGGTTTAATTTTATACGAAAAAGAGAGTACCAAAAATTCTGGAAAAAACCAAAAAGGTAAATTAAATATGGAACAATTTAGTATTTCTTCATTCATTCTCATCCAATCAAAAAGTTTTTTATTATTATTGTAGGGGACGCTCCCTTGATTTTGATAACCCGTGGGAAAAGAACTAAATTTATTTTCAATTTTATAAATTTTTTTAGTTTTATAATTATTAGTTCTAATCTTAGTATATTTATTACTGTCAGTGTCAGTATCAGTATCCATATTTTTGCAGACCTGAGTCTCTATGTTCTTTATAAAACAAAAATTGAGAAATATCCAATGAAAAATTTTTCTATTCCTGTTTTTCTTTATATGGATAATATTATCTTCGGCTTTATAATTTTGGACCAAAATACCTACTAGAATATTAAAAGATTGGCGTTTACTTTCAGCATAATTATAAAAATAATATTGGTTATTATTTACTTGTAAAGATAATAAAGAAATCGAGGAATTCCTTTTATCTTCATACTTAATAAAATTAGATGAAAAAAGATTGTATTTATCTTGTTTTTTAAAGTTAATTAATTTATTGTTTTTTTTTATAGAGTGGTGGTTAACTTTATTTAGATTCTCTTGTGATATGAATTGAGATAAATCCTCTTGATAATAATCTTTTAACCTATTTTTACATTGATATATCGGTCGAAAATTGCGGAGGTTCTTATGGTTTGATTCAGAATGTAATATTTCATATGTTCTAATAAAATAATTCTTTATTTCATTTTTAAGAAAAAGAGAGTTTCCGTTAGATTGAAATACAAATCTTAATCTTACCTGATATAAATTAAAAAACTTCAAAAAAGCGTTTTGTGATAATTTGTAAAATACATATGCTTGTGATAAAGAAGATAAGTCATAAAAAGACTGCAACCTCTTATTACTAATATTAGAGAGGGCCTTTGTTATAGTATAAATAAATAGAGTTATTCTTTTGTTTGTTTTATCAAATTTTTCTTGATTTGTCTCATTATTGTAAATATAGTTAGTATAGCAAATGTATTTAGTAATTTTTTTTTGTTGTTTCAAAAAAAAAAGGTGTACAATTTCTTTATAAATATTTTTTATATATATAAGGATATTTCTATGTATCCTTTCAAGTAAAAAGTTTATAAAATAAGTTGTTTTACTAATTAGTCGAACATTTCGTTTTTTTAAAAGTTTCAAAAAAGTTTTTGGTGATTCGAGTCTTTTATCATAATTCTTTTTGTTCAAACTGTTATTTATATGTAGGCTTCGAAATTCTTTTTTATTGTCGTTAGAAACTTTTTGTATTTCATTTATGATTGTGCTTGTTCTAGGAACAAGCCCTTGTATTTTTTGTTTTGTCAACGCGCAAATTGTGGAATTCGTAGATTGAATATTAATGTCGGATTCCTCAATTATCTCATTATTTCGTATAAAGTTTTGTTCATTTTTGTTTTCACTCGATTTGTATATTTCTTTCAATCTAAATAATGGAATTTTTTTTATTTTTGGTAGTCTTTTTTTTTTTTTATTTATAAAAAATAGGATTCGTTCTTTTAAAATTTGTATAATTCTAAAAAAGCTCTTTTTACATTTTTTTTTTAGTTCTTTAAAAATAGGTTCAAAAAAGGAAAGTTGTTTTCGTGGAGAACCAAAAGGAAGTTCAGTTTCCATTCCCCAAACTGTTAAAAAAAAAAAATCCGTTTTTTTTTCTTTATTTTTCAGTGGATAGGTTTCTCGTTCTAGTAGCTTAGATTTGTTCCAAATTTTAAGATGAAAAGGAAATAGGATCTTTATTTGAAGACCTTCTGTTAACCAGTTTTTAGGAAATTCTTTCTCTGATAATGGAACAGCACTATAAGTGCATTTAACATGCATTTCTTTACGCCACTCCATAAAATCCTCGGACCATTCAGGAAATTTAAAGAATAAAATACGAGTAATATTTTTAACTATTATCAATGATGGTAATATTATATATTTTCTCAGAATTGACTGGCTTAGTAACACAAGACTCCTTATTATTTGAGCAATTACATAGCTATCCCAGGCTTCGGCTATTTTTATACGTGTTTTTTCTGTTCTTTTTCTTTTTTCTTCTTTTCTTTTGTTAGCTGCTTTTTTTTTAGTACTCTCGTTTTCCTTTTTCTCTGTACAATCTATAATTTTGAATTCTTTATTTTTCCATATAAAATTTTTTATTTTTTCTTTTATTGGTTCATAAATATTAAAAGAAAGCTCTTTTTCCATTCGATCCAAAAAAGTGGGGGAATTCGTATTAGCTTCAAATGATTTACAAATAATTGTTTTACGTCTTTGTGCTCGGATTGAGCCTGTAATTAAATCTCGTCGAAAATCCGGTTGTTGTGAATAACGTATTAAGGAAATCTTGTCTATTCGATCATTATTAAGATCTTGGGGATTACTATAAGTATTGCTATCTTTTAGATCATCATTTAAAATCACTATACGTTTGCTTTTTCTTGAACGAATCGGAGGGTGCTTTCCTAAAAGGTCTGTATTTTGTTCTTCCTCTTGTTCCAAATTGTTGATTAATCTGTATGACCACCGCGGAACTTTTTTTATGATTTCGTTTAACTCAATAAAATTTTTTCGAATTTTCTTGCCGTTAGAATTCGTGTGAACGTTTTCAAATATAATTTTTTTTTTTCGCTCTGTTGAATTAATTCTTACTCGTTTATATTCAAAAAATTTTATATTTTTTTTGAAATTGGATGTTCGTTTTTTAAAAAAGTCATTAATGAAATTCACCAAAAAACTTATTTCTTTTTCTAATGATTTTTTTTTTATTCTATCAATTTTTTTTTGTTCCTGTTGAAATTCTAAGTAATTAATAATAAGAAAGACGCCAAAAAGTTTATTTATCCAACCCCTTTCTATGTAATTTTGTATGGAATTTTTATATTTGATTGAAAGCCAAAACAACTTTAGCATTTGTCCACGGGAAGCACCCTTTAAGAAAGGGTCATATACCTGAGGTAAATATATATTTTTTTTATTATTGCAATATTTGCATAATCTATGTCTGTTTTCAAGTCGATCGAGAATCAGAGAATTACTCCCTAAAATTTTATCTATATTCTTAACTATATATATAAATTTGTTGGTTTTATTTTTTATTTTTTCTTTATTATTATAACGCCAAAGATTCTCCAATTCATTAAAGGGGAGTTTCTCTTTTGTAAATATAGAAAGCTTTCGTTCTATCATTTCGAAAAAGGTGGACAAACTAGGTGGGTGCGTAAAACATATTTTATCTTTTCCAACACTTTGACACGCATGAAAAAAATATTGTGACATCTCATTTTTTAAGGTTATAGAAATCGATTCTTTTAATTTATAGGTTTTTATAGACCGAAACGGCCGATTCCATTTTTTATAGTTAAAAAGAATAGTCACAAAAGGTTTTTGAAAGCGAAAGTTGCGTAATTTTTTTTTTTCTTGAAATATTTCTAACTTCGAATTTTCTTGATTCCGATCCACATTCAGATAATAAGTTTCATAAACGGGTCTGTTTTTATATTGTGTCTCTTTCAATAGGAATTCATCTTTTGTTTTTTCCTTCCCATTCACTCGTATCTCTTCCCTTTCATCGATTTTGTACGGATCCTCCTTTTCTTCCCAAAAAAGGGAAGGAGAAGGATCTTCTTCAGTGGATCCCTCTTGTTCCTGTTTAG